TTATGTACAAAGAATTTACTTGTTACTAATATAACCTAACTCGCGTTGTTCTTTAGATCTACTTTGTTCACTCCAATAGTATCAGAAATCAAATCAATGCATAGGAAATGAATGCGTTGTCATACTATATAGAATTCAGACTATACCACACCACTTCTTTTACTGGATCTTACGGAGCCTGTTGATGCAGAATAAAATCGAGTCTGATCATAGAAAAGATTCTCTTCAAGTAAAACCAGCCTACCCTCTCTGTAAGAGCCTTGCTTGGTGGTTGGAAAAAAGACACATTTAATTGTAAATTCTAATGTGGCAGATAAGAGAAAGTCATATATCTGCGCGGCCAAATAAATAGTTCAAGTCACACACTCCCATAATCCATTTTTTGTTTGGAGAGTTCCCTTCAACTATTTATGTATGTAAAAAAAAAAACAAAAATTCAATTTTTGTTAAGTTGAAGAGAAATATCTAAATACATGTTTTATTTTGTTTTATAATCCATAATTGTAGCAATGAAATAAAATCCTCCCCAAAATAAAAAATGATAGTGATTACAAATATCTATGATCCATATTCACTATAAAGGACCAGAAATGCCTTGCTTACGTATCATTGAAAAGTGCATTAACATAAATACAGCAGTAAGAAGAGGTAATACAAAAGTATGCAAACTATAAAAACGAGTTAAAGTAGATTGGCCCACACTGGAACTTCCACGTAATAACTCTACCAAAGACGATCCTATTACAGGAATAGCTTCGGGTACGCCTGTTACAATTTTTACTGCCCAATAACCAATTTGATCCCAAGGTAAGGAATAACCAGTTACACCAAAAGATGCAGTTAATACAGCCAAAACTACACCCGTAACCCAAGTTAATTCGCGAGGTTTTTTAAAACCACCTGTAAGATACACACGAAATACGTGTAGAATCATCATTAAGACCATCATACTTGCCGACCATCGATGAACTGATCGGATTAACCAACCAAAATTAGCTTCAGTCATTATATATTGAACAGAAGCAAAAGCTTCAGTAACGGTTGGACGATAATAAAAAGTCATAGCAAATCCTGTTGCTACTTGGACTAAAAAACAAGTAAGTGTAATTCCTCCTAAACAATAAAATATGTTCACATGAGGCGGAACATATTTACTGGTTATATCATCGGCAATCGCCTGAATTTCAAGACGTTCTTCGAACCAATCATAAACTTTATTGAGATAGGTAACCCAAAGGAACCCCCCCAAAGAACCGTATATGCGAATTTCATCTCGTACGGCTCAAACAAAAATAACCCAATATTGATTGTAACAAAAACAGATATCTGTAATAGAAAGTTTGAAACTGCTTTATTTAATCCTATGATTCTAATTTTCTCTTACGATAAAAAAAGAAAAATACGAAAGCTATTCTTTTTTGTTATTGTTATAATGCCAAAATATCAAGTCGGCACACTCGTCTTTATGGTGATCTTTTAAGGCCTCTTGAATATTCTTTACTTCATTTTTTTATTTGTATAATGTGAATTTACTGCTGTCTTCTTTATTCTTGAATTTTTATTATTGATAAGGATTTTCTTGTTAGGACCATATGAATGAATAAAAAAAACCTCAGATTCATACTAGAACCACGATGATTCAGATTCAAAACAACTTTTAATCGAAGTCCAAAAATTCTCTGAGTAAGAATTGTTGGATCATCACTTCTTCAATGAATAGATAGAATATAATGAAAAAATTCAAGGAAAGGCTTGTCCTTTGCTCAAAATAAAGACAAACTGGAGAAGCTTGAAAGAATCAAAATTTTTCAATTTATTTTGAGAAATCTTTGAAAAGGTTTTTAAGTCCAGTTGCGAGGTCTAAATATTTAGTATGAATCATAGTATTAAGATTTTTATAATCTATTTTCTATATTCCGTGTTCCAGATACTAGATTAAATATCTGACGGAATAAAACCATCTCTATCAAGATGACAGACCCATTTTATGTTCTGTACTTTCAATAGGACCAATTAAAACAAGTCACACACTCATATTCCGGAAATACAGAAACAAATAAATTCTACGATCAAACTACCACATCAAAATGGAATAGACTAAGAAACAATAAGAAACTTAAATGCTTCACTTTCTATAAACTAATTACTCGATTCTTGTGAATCTAATTGATAGAAATTCCGTCCAATAAAATGGACGAATTATAAATCTCCAAAATAATAGATAGAAATATCGCAAATAGAGCCATTGCAACACCCATCAAAGGAGTAGTTCCCCACCCCGGGGCTACTTTACCATATTCTGAATTTAAAGGTTTCAATAAATTCCCTACAACAGTTCGTCTTGGACCAGATCTAGAATTATCCTCAACGGTTTGCGTAGCCATAAATACTCTTTTTTATTCATTTAGATCTGTTGACTTTGTATACCATTCCGCTGTAAATATAAGGATCTTATCCTATAGATCGATCTATTGTGATCTGGAAACTTTATAATTAAAATAATGGAAACAGCAACTCTAATTGCCATCTCTATATCTGGTTTACTTGTAAGTTTTACTGGGTATGCCTTATATACTGCCTTTGGGCAACCCTCCCAACAACTAAGAGATCCATTTGAAGAACATGGGGACTAGTTGAAGTAATGCGCCCTCCCTATTGGGGGCTCATTACTTCAATTAAGATAATAAAACATTATTTTACCTTTTTCGTCGGAACTTTAGGAGGTTCTCTAAAAAAAATCGCGAAAAAAATAATTCCTAAAGTTGAGACTAAGAGGAATGTATAAACCAAAGCTTCCATAAATTTAATCGTGGTTTACAATTATAGCTTTCATACCTGTTTCTTGGGGTGGGGCTCTTTTCGAAAAGAAAAAAAAGAATAAATGCAATGATTCAAATCAAGATTTATCTAGTTCTTTATGTGAAATTAAAAATTAGAAAAAAGTAGAAAAGAACAAAAGAATGTTATACTACCGGTCTTCTTGTAGTTGGATCTCCAAGTTTTTGGAATGCTCCAAATTCTACTTGAGCATCTAAATCTGGGTCGATACCAGCAAAAACATCTCTGAACAAAGTTCTAGCACCATGCCAAATGTGCCCGAAAAAGAATAGCAGAGCAAATGAAGCATGCCCAAAAGTAAACCAACCCCTTGGACTGCTACGAAAAACACCATCTGATTTCAAAGTAGCACGATCTAATTCAAAAATTTCACCCAATTGAGCACGTCTAGCATATTTTTTCACAGTAGCGGGATCACTATAACTTACTCCATTAAGCTCACCACCATAGAACTCAACAGTTACACCTACTTGTTCGACACTATATTTCGATTCTGCTCTTCGAAAAGGAACATCGGCTCTAACAATTCCGTCCCCATCTACTAAAACAACTGGAAATGTTTCAAAAAAAGTAGGCATACGACGTACAAAAAGCTCATGTCCTTCTTTATCTCGAAAAATGGGATGTCCTAACCAACCGACGGCTATTCCATCTCCATTGTCCATGGAACCCGCTCTAAATAACCCCCCTTTTGCTGGATTATTTCCGATGTAATCATAAAAAGCTAATTTTTCAGGAATTTTAGACCAAGCTTCTGATAAATTTTGATTTTCGGCTAGTCCAGCACCAATTCTTCGATATATTTCTTGCTGGAAGTATCCCTGATCCCATTGATATCGAGTAGGACCAAATAATTCAATGGGGGTTGTTGCTGAACCATACCACATAGTTCCAGCAACGACAAAAGCTGCAAAAAAGACAGCAGCAATACTGCTAGAAAGGACAGTTTCAATATTTCCCATACGTAATCCTTTATATAGACGTTGGGGTGGACGCACACTAAGATGGAAAAGACCAGCTAATATGCCCAACGTTCCTGCCGCAATATGATGAGAAGCTATCCCCCCCGGAACAAAAGGATCAAAACCTTCCACACCCCACGCGGGATTTACGGATTGTATCCTTCCAGTTAGTCCATAAGGATCAGACACCCATATTCCGGGACCATACAATCCTGTTACATGAAATGCGCCAAAACCAAAACAAGCCACCCCTGCAAGAAATAAATGAATTCCAAAAATTTTTGGCAAATCCAAAGAAGGTTTTCCAGTACGTTCATCACAAAAGATTTCTAGATCCCAATAAACCCAATGCCAAATAGCCGCTAAAAAGCACAAGCCTGAAAACACAATATGTGCTCCGGCCACACCTTCGTAACTCCAAATACCCGGATTCGTTATAGCCCCTCCTGTGATATTCCAACCGCCCCACGAATTAGTTATTCCTAAACGAGTCATGAAAGGTATAACGAACATACCCTGTCTCCACATTGGATCAAGAACAGGGTCAGAGGGATCAAAAACTGCTAATTCATATAGAGCCATCGAACCGGCCCAACCAGCAACTAGAGCTGTGTGCATTATATGAACAGAAAGCAAACGGCCCGGATCATTTAAAACAACAGTATGAACACGATACCAAGGTAAACCCATGAAAAAATACCCCTTCAACAAAAAATAGACACTATGTAACTTTATTGCACTGGAAAAAAATGAATATAGCCTTTCAGTATATTCTCTTGGAAAATAGAACAATCATATTTGTAGAAATCAAAGAAACAGATTTATTCTATACCGGATAAGTAACAATACGCAATGGTGGGGAGACGAGAGGGGTTGACAACTTTCTCTATGACTATTTAAATAAGTAAATGCAGACATATTCGCTTATCACCCCAATGACCCATTTGTAACAACTTGACTTTTTTTAGTATTCTTTTTTCTAAAAAAAAAAGCAATATTAATCTAAAATAAAGTCAATCATTTTTAACACGATAAGCTAATTCTTACGTTTCCACACTAAAGTGAGATATATGACTTTATTATTTGTCCATTTTATGCCCATTGGTGTTCCAAGAGTACCCTTTCGACTCCCCGGGGATAGAGATGCAGTTTGGATTGATATATAGTGCGACTTGTCAGATATAGTAGGTTATATGGGATTTACCCGTTTTCTCCCCCGATCGAGATATCCCCTCTTTCACCCCCAAAAGAGAATGATTCAATAATAAAGATAAAAAAATGGGGAGCGTGAAGTGTAATGAAGTACTATTCTATCGATTTTTTCATTTTTAGAGAAAATTTCCAGATTATTACTCGAAATTATGAATAATTTATGGTTGGCTTAATTGGACCAATAAAATAAAGTACCCAGGCTCTGTGTAGAAAAAACCAATTGGTAATATTTCTATGATCACTACTTCTATGATATCCATATATTGTATTTTACAGAAAGAAAACATTACTCAATTCAGCAAAGGAAGAAGTTCTAACAAAAATACATAGTTTTGGAATATTTGTTCTATATGTGCAAATCCAAATCGGGCAGATCTTTACTCAGAGTAGAAAAGAAACCTAAAAGAATTGAAAAAGTCCATTCAGAAACAAGAAAATTACATTGTGATTCGGCTTCGATCTCGATGAAAGCAATACATCAATGAGAAGATAGTTCACTAAATTAAGTATATTCTTCTTTTTTTTTAGTTCGAAGAAATCCATTAGAAAAAGAGAAAGATTCAAATCGACACATTGATTCCTTTTTTGCTTATATAATTTTTGATGAACTGTATGCATCAAAAGGTGCATGTACGGCTTTTAAGGAAAAAATGGAATCCTAATCAATCGACTTTATCGAGAAAGATTACTTTTTTTAGGTCAAGATGTTGATAGTGAAATATCGAATCAACTTATTAGTCTTATGATCTATCTGAGCATAGAGAAAGAGAATAAAGAATTGTCTCTGTTTATAAACTCTCCGGGGGGGTGGGTAATACCTGGAATAGCTATTTATGATACTATGCAATTTGTACAACCAGATGTACAGACAGTATGTCTGGGATTAGCTGCTTCAATGGGATCCTTTCTTTTGGCAGGAGGCACAATTACCAAACGTCTTGCATTTCCTCACGCTTGGCGCCAATGATTCTTTTTTTTGAGAATATCTAGAATAGATATCTATCTATCTATCTATATATACTATACCTTCGCCATAAAAACCAAAGTAATAATAGCATGGTATTTTGAATTCCATATGCAATTTTTTTGAATCATTTAATTATATATAGAAAGAGTAGTATGAAAAATAGGGTATTTCCAATTTTATCTGATCTATAAGGAACCTAGTTTCATTTTAGTGTCGCATACTTTTTTGTTTTTTTTTTCATACCAGAAAGCTTGTAACAATTTTTATTTGAATCAGAAGAAAACATAACATAAAAAAAAAAAAAAAAGAAACTTTTGGATTGTTGAATACCAAAATGATATAAAAAACAACGGAACCATCGTAGTATTTCAAAATAGATTAAAAAAAAAAAAGAAAGTTGGTTATTCTATTGTTTCTTATTTAAGGATCCGGATCCAAAAGACCTAGGAGATTTTGTACTTCTTTTTTCTTTGATAGAAAAAAAGAAATTTTGAAATGTAGAAACAAAATTCATCGAAGAAAATACTCTATCCATAGAGGAAAAAATGAATTGCATAGGTACAAAAGCCGTATGCATCAATACACAGAAACTGCTTGTACGGTTATTGAATATTCTTTTTGCCCTTTTCTTAGTTGTCTTCTTTATATATCTTGGGAATAAAGACAATCTTTAGCAATCTACCAATATAGTAAAAAGAATTCTAAAAATATTTATCAAGATAAGGGAAATACTACTTAAGTGATATAATCAGGGTAATGATCCACCAACCTGCTAGTTCTTTTTATGAGGCACAAGCGGGAGAATTTGTCCTGGAAGCAGAAGAGCTACTGAAAATGCGTGAAACTATCACAAGGGTTTATGTACAAAGAACGGGCAAACCTTTATGGGTTATATCGGACGACATGGAAAGGGATGTTTTTATGTCAGCAGCAGAAGCCCAAGCTCATGGAATTGTAGATCTTGTAGCAGTTTAATAAAAAATTGGCGGCAAAGGTTATTCTAATTAAATACAGGATTGGAATTTTAATTTTTTACGCTTCTTACTTTACATTTTCAAATAAAATCTCTAAGAGTTAATCTATTAATATACTATAAATAATATAGGCTATAAGGAATATAGAATATAAGTAATTCACGGTTAGGATAGATCTAAACCTGCTCATTATACAAAAATATAGATATATATAGTACGACTTACCATGCCAACTATGAAACAACTTATTAGAAACACAAGACAGCCAATCCGAAACGTCACAAAATCCCCAGCTCTTCGGGGATGCCCTCAACGCCGAGGAACGTGTACTAGGGTGTATGTGCGACTCGTTCAGCTTAAATACTAAGAAAAAAACAAATTCAAAAATTTTTCAGTATTAGTAATCGGTTAAGATAGTGTGAATGCAAAAACTACATTCACACTATCTTAACTTAATATATAATTCTTATATATATAATTATATAATTCTTTACATTCTTCTATCTTGTATCAAATTTATGGTTCCGATTGGTGCAAAACCAATAATACTAATTTGCAATTTCATATGAGAAGGACTTTCCCATCGGTAACAAAAAAAAGTTACCCGTTAAGCGGAGAAAATACTATTTCAATTAAAAATAAAGTATGTCCTTAATGAATGAATTTTGATGGATTTTTTAAGAATAGAATAAGAGGGTCAGCTACCCAGCAAATTTTCATAATTAAATACCGTTACTATATAATTAGATTTCGTTGTGAAAAAACCTACTTACTCAATATTGTTGCATGGGTAGAGCCACAGAGTGTGAACTGTACAAGTTAACACTAACATTGATTAAATGAATCAAAAATGAAAAGAAAAAGGCTCCGGTGTATAGAGAGGACCTGGTCATTTCTAAAAAAAATCATAGAAACGAAGGAACCCACCAATTAATTATAAAAATATGTGTCCTATTTCATTTACTATTTTTATTTTATTTGATATCTAGTATCAATACAATTTATGATTTTGAGGTTCAATTTTTAATATAAAAAATCGTGGTTGGGGCGGTTAGAGTAGCAAGAGCCGTTGGAATTTTTTTTTATACATCGGAAGAATCCATTTTTGTTATTAATAGACTAGGAAGATAAAAAGAATAACTGAAAAATTAAAAAGTTATTCCTGAAAATATCATTTATTCAATGACCAGAATTAAACGAGGATATATAGCTCACAAACGGAGGACAAAAATTCGTTTCTTCATATCAAGTTTTCGCGGAGCTCATTCAAGACTTACTCGAACTATTACTCAACAGAAATTGAAAGCTTTGGTTTCGGCTCATCGTGATAGAGATAGGAAAAAAAGAGATTTTCGTGGTTTATGGATTAGTCGAATAAATGCAGTAATTCGCGAGAATCAAAAAGTATCTTATATTTATAGTAATTTAATTAATAGTCTATACACGAAGCAATTGCTTCTTAATCGTAAAATAGTTGCACAAATTGCTATCTTAAAAGAGAATTGTCTTTTTATGATTGCCGATAATATCATAAAAAATTAAAACCCCTTATTTACTCCAGGAAGGTATAGACTTGAAATTTGTTTATTTTGATAGCTTTAGCATATGCTAAAGCTATCAAAATAAACAACCATGCTTCAAAAATTATTCTTCGTTACCTATTATCTTTTTTATTACAAAAAAAAATCAAATGGAATTATCCTAATTTTGAACAAAACATCAATCCAGGTTTAATTCGAATCTAAATTCAAATTGGATTTCGAATTTTTAATTTCTATTTTTTTTTCTTAAAGTATTCATTTTAGCAGTCGACTCGCTTTTTTCAAATTGTTTTTCGTTATTAAGAAAAGGTAACGAAGATAAAATACGAGCTTGTTTTATAGCAATTGTAATTAATCGTTGTTGTTTTAAGGTCAATCTATTTACACGTCTAGATAATATTTTTCCTTGTTCACTAATAAATCGACAAATTAAACCCATGTTTTTATAATCAATTCGGTCCCCCGATTGAATCGGGGGCAAACGTCTACGAAAAGATCGCTTGGATTTAATAAAGAGTCGCTTAGATTTTTCCATAGTTTATTTATTCCTATTCCAAAAATAACATTGATTTCAAGAAATATAATTATAATAAAGGATTGGTTTTTTTTTTTATTGTTCTTTAGCATATGTTGTTATATAACGACGGGGACATCGACATCATTTTATCAATTCCAATCAACTAGGCAGGTGTATTGTGTTGATTCTTGTTAGTAATCTATCTAGAAATACTGCTTGATTCCTTATTTAGACTCTTTTTATCACAACCAGTACCTTCCAAAATAACACTTACTCGGATATCTTTACCCTTGGACATGACCCTCCTTTGGGTTTTTAATTAACTGATAACTCTTTTCGGATTCGAATCTAAGAAAAAGATGAAAACAACTAAGATAAAAAAGAAGAATTCGAAAAATGATGAAAGATTTCGTTCCAATTTAATTGAATCTAGTACAAAAAAGATAGTACAAAAAGAATACATGGATCTGGAACTATATTTCGTTTCAAATTGCCAGTATTTTAGTTTTTTTTTAAGTCTTTTTTATGATATTGTTGCCCCAACCTATCCATTGGATTTCTGCTTTCACTTTATTTTTCATAGGAATTGAATTATTAATTCAATTCCATTGAAGCCTGGACCAGATCCCGAGTTTCACTCCGAATTTGAATGAGGCCAATTTAATCTTTCTTCTTTCTCTTTCCTAAAAAAAAAAGAAGAAAAAAGAAGAGTAGGTTAATTACACATATTTAATATATCATTGGACTTTTAATCTTCTTCACCCCTTCCCGTGTCAATAACTAAAATGAAAAAAAGGGGAATATCAATGCATCTGGAAAAAAACGATTGATCTCTATCAATAGACCCGCCAAAGCCCCGAACCATAAAGTACTTACTACTGGTGCCACGGAAAGATATGTTTTTAGATCTCGCATTTCAAATCCTCCTTTCTTTTTATTTTTGAAGTCTTTTATTTTTTTCTCTGTTGATATATATCAACAGAGAAAAA